CGAGTTACAGACAGAGTTAGAAAAGATCAAATCTTTGATGATTCCATCATACATGATGGAATTTCGAAAACTTCTGGATAGGTATCCTACATCTGAATTGAATTCTTTCTGGTTAAAGAAGCTCTTTCTAGTTGTTCTGGAACAATTAGGAGATTCTCTGGAAGAAATACGGGGTTCTGCTTCTGGTGGCAACATGCTATGGGGTGGTGCTTATGGGGTCAAATCAATACGTTCTAAGAAGAAATATTGGAAGATAAATCTCATCGATCTCGTAAGTATCATACCAAATCCCATCAATCGAATCATTTTTTCGAGAAATACGAGACATCTAAGTCGTACAAGTAAAGAGATCTATTCATTGATAAGAAAAAGAAAAAACGTGAACGGTGATTGGATTGATGAGAAAATAGAATTCTGGGTCGCGAATAGTGATTCGATTGATGATGAAGAAAGAGAATTCTTGGTTCAGTTCTCCACCTTAACGACAGAAAAAAGGATTGATAAAATTCTCTTGAATCTGACTTATAGCGATCATTTATCAAAGAATGACTCTGGTTATCAAATGATTGAACAACCGGGATCAATTTCCTTACGATACTTAGTTGACATTCATAAAAAGGATCTAATGAATTATGAGTTCAATAGATCCTGTTTAGCAGAAAGACGGATATTCCTTGCTCATTATCAGACAATCGCTTATTCACAAACCTCGTGCGGGGCTAATAGTTTTCATTCCCCATCTCCTCCCTTTTCGCTCCGCTTAGCCCTATCCCCTTCTAGAGGTATTTTAGTGATAGGTTCTATAGGAACTGGACGATCCTGTTTGGTCAAATACCTAGCGACAAACTCCTATGTTCCTTTCATTACGGTATTTCCGAACAAGTTCCTGGATGACAAGCCTAAAGGTTATCCTATTGATGATAGTGACGATACCGATATTGATGATAGTGACGATACCGATATTGATGATAGTGACGATATTTATATTGATGGTAGTGATGATGACCTTGATATTGATACGGAGCTGCTAACTATGTATATGACGCCAAACATAGACCAATTTGATATCACCCTTCAATTCGAATTAGCAAAAGCAATGTCTCCTTGCATAATATGGATTCCAAACATTCATGATCTGCATGTGAATGAGTCGAATTACTTATCCCTCGGTCTATTAGAGAACTATCTCTCCAGGGATTGTGAAAGATGTTCCACTGGAAAGATTCTTGTTATTGCTTCGACTCATATTCCCCAAAAAGTGGATCCCGCTCTAATAGCTCCGAAGAAATTAAATACATGCATTAAGATACGAAAGCTTCTTCTTCCACAACAACGAAAGCACTTTTTCACTCTTTCATATACTAGGGGATTTCACTTGGAAAAGAGGATGTTCCATACTAACGGATTCGGGTCCATAACCATGGGTTCCAATGCGCGAGATCTTGTAGCACTTATCAATGAGGCCCTATCAATTAGTATTACACAGAAGAAATCCATTATAGAAACTAATACAATTAGATCAGCTCTTCATAGAAAAACTTGGGATTTTCGATCCCAGATAAGATCGGTTCAGGATCATGGGATCCTTTTCTATCAGATAGGAAGGGCTGTTGCACAAAATGTACTTCTAAGTAATTGCCCCATAGATCCTATATCTATCTATATGAAGAAGAATTCATGTAAGGGAGGGGATTCCGATTTGTACAAATGGTACTTCGAACTTGGAACGAGCATGAAGAAATTCACTATACTTCTTTATCTTTTGAGTTGTTCTGCCGGATCGGTCGCTCAAGATCTTTGGTCTTCATCCAGACCCAATGAAAAGAATTGGATCACTTCTTATGGATTCGTTGAGAATGATTCTGATCTAGTTCATGGCCTCTTACTATTATTACTATTAGAAGTAGAAGGCGCTCCGGCTCTGGCGGGATCCTCACGGACAGAAAAAGATTGCAGTCAGTTTGATAATAATCGAGTGACATTACTTCTTCGGTCCGAACCAAGGAATCAGTTAGATATGATGCAAAATGGATCTTGTTCTACCGTTGATCAGAGATTTCTATATGAAAAATACGAATCGGAGTTTGAAGAAGGGGCCCTCGATCCGCAACAGATAGAGGAGGATTTATTCAATCACATAGTTTGGGCTCCTAGAATATGGCGCCTTGATTGTATCGAAAGGCCCACTGAATTGGGATTTCCCTATTGGATTGGGTCATTTCGGGGCAAACGGATCATTTCTCATAAAGAGGATGAGCTTCAAGAGAATGATTCGGAGTTCTTGCAGAGTGGAACCATGCAGTACCAGACACGAGATAGATCTTCCAAAGAACAAGGCTTTTTTCGAACAAGCCAATTCATTTGGGACCCTGCGGATCCACTCTTTTCCCTATTCAAAGATCAGCCCTTTGTCTCTGTGTTTTCACGTCGAGAATTCTTTGCAGATGAAGAGATGTCAAAGGGGCTTATTGCTTCCCAAACAAATCCTCCGACATCTATG